AAAGAAATGGATTTCTTTTGGGGTACAGGTTTTTTTGGCCCAAGTGTATCTTGTCTTTACCACGAATTATTTTCCCTGGTTAACAACCATTGTAGTTTTGCCCGTATTTGCGGGTTCTTTAATTTTCTTATTTCCTCATAGAGGAAATAAGGTTATTAAATGGTATACCATATGTATTTCTATTTTAGAACTTCTTCTAACGACCTATGCATTTTGTTATCATTTCCAACCGGACGATCCATTAATCCAACTGGCAGAAGATTATAAATGGATCAACTTTTTTGATTTCCATTGGAGATTAGGAATCGATGGACTTTCGATAGGACCTATTTTACTGACGGGATTCATCACCACTTTAGCTACTCTAGCAGCTTGGCCAGTTACTCGAGATTCTCGATTATTCCATTTCCTGATGTTAGCGATGTACAGCGGCCAAATAGGATCATTTTCGTCCCGAGACCTTTTACTTTTTTTCATAATGTGGGAATTAGAATTAATTCCTGTTTACCTACTTTTATCCATGTGGGGGGGAAAGAAACGTCTCTACTCCGCTACTAAATTTATTTTGTATACTGCAGGAGGTTCCATTTTTCTATTAATGGGAGTTCTGGGTGTTGGTTTATACGGTTCCAACGAACCAACATTAAATTTGGAAACATTAGTTAATCAATCGTATCCCGTGGCATTAGAAATAATATTCTATATTGGATTTTTTATTGCTTTTGCTGTCAAATTACCGATAATACCTTTACATACATGGTTACCAGATACCCACGGAGAAGCACATTACAGTACTTGTATGCTTCTAGCTGGAATCTTATTAAAAATGGGAGCATATGGATTGGTTCGGATCAACATGGAATTATTACCTCATGCTCATTCTATATTTTGTCCTTGGTTGATGATAATAGGCACAATCCAAATAATCTATGCAGCTTCAACATCTCCCGGACAACGTAATTTAAAAAAACGAATAGCCTATTCCTCTGTATCTCACATGGGTTTCATAATTATAGGAATTAGTTCTATAACCGATACGGGACTTAATGGGGCCATTTTACAAATGATTTCTCATGGATTTATTGGTGCTGCACTTTTTTTCTTAGCGGGAACTAGTTACGATAGAATACGTCTTGTTTATCTCGACGAAATGGGCGGAATAGCGATTCCAATGCCAAAAATATTCACACTCTTCAGTAGCTTTTCCATGGCATCCCTTGCATTACCAGGCATGAGTGGTTTTATTGCAGAATTATTAGTATTTTTTGGAATAATTACCAGCCAAAAATATCTTTTAATACCAAAAATACTAATTACTTTTGGAATGGCAATTGGAATGATTTTAACTCCTATTTATTCATTATCTATGTTACGTCAAATGTTTTATGGATATAAATTATTTAAGATTACAAACTCTTCTTTTTTTGATTCTGGGCCGCGAGAGTTGTTTGTTTCGACTTCTATCTTTCTACCAGTAATAGGTATTGGCATTTACCCGGATTTCGTTCTCTCACTATCAGTTGAGAAAGTAGAAGCTATTTTATCCAATTTTTTTTATAGATAGATTTCTTTTCATTTCATTAAATGAAATGAAAAAAGCAGCCTTCTTTATGTAACGTAAGAAAAAGAAAGACGGAATCGGAATTATAATCAGGCAATTTTTATGTTTGTGAGAACCATTTAAATCATGATTTAAATGGTTCTCGCCTGTTTATAAAAAACTGACTTCTGCCTTATACTATATTTGTATTCATAAAGTCTCGTTTTTCATTTAATTAAGTGTTAATGTAAATGAACCATAACTATGTAGCCCTATTCCTAATAGATTGACCCCAAAATAGCATATCCAAATTATAAGAAAGCCTATAAAAGCCACAATTGCAGAATTTGCACCCCGCAAATTTTTATTTGTTCGAATATGTAAATAAATTGCAAATATGGTCCAAGTAATAAATGCCCAAGTTTCCTTTGGGTCCCAATTCCAATATGATCCCCATGCCTCATTGGCCCATACTGCCCCTGAAAGAATACCTATGGTTAAAAAGAGAAATCCTAGACTAATAACACGATAACTCCAATGATCCAGTTGTTCAATCAATTGGGACCTGTAATAATTTCTACCAAAAGAGGGCAAAGCATTTTGTACAATATTGCTTTTTTGATTCATGTATTGAACCTCACCGAAGAAAAATGAATCATTTAAAAAATGTTTTTGTTTATCAAAAATCCTTATTATATCCTTTTGAAATGTAATGATTAGAAGTGTTACTGATAATAATGATCCGCATAAAAGAGCTGCATAACCCAATACCATCATACTTACATGCATCATTAACCACTGGGATTGGAGAGCGGGTACTAATATTGCGGATTGATGCATTTCAGTTAAGAGGCCTGACGTAGCAAATCCTTGGGTAAAAATAGCACTTGGTGCAGTTATTGCACTTAAAGAATTTTTCTCTTTTTTAAAAAAATATGGAATCGTATGAATAAGGTAGAAACTCCAGGAAAGGAAGATTAATGATTCATATAGATCACTTAATGGGAAATGCTTCCAATAAACCCAACGAGTCACTAATAATCCTGTTATACAGACAAAAGTAACTATCATGCCTTTTTCTAATGAATTAGATAGTCCTACAATTTCATTAACTAATAAAGTTATCAAATGGAGTGTAATTACAACGGAAACCGTTGAAAAAGAAATATGAGTTAAAATATGCTCTAAAGTAGAAAATATCATATAAAATATATATTAAAAAAAAAAAAAAGAAATCCCTCAATTACAAATTATGAAATGGAAATCAGAAAAAATTTATTTCATTTTCATTATTTATTATAGGTTATAGGACTATTGCTATTGCAATTTTTTGAGAATTTTAAGATGCCATGCCGCCACTCGGACTCGAACCGAGATGCTCTCGCACTGCTTCCTAAGAGCAGCGTGTCTACCAATTTCACCATAGCGGCTTGTTTGAAATCATAATAACCCGTTTTTATTCAATCGTCGAGATTAATTCAATACATGCTTTTTTGAACCATTTCCGTTTCGATTTGCAAATCCTTTTTTCTTCATTAATTGAAATGTTTCATATTCATAATAATTATATATTACTTAGTTGGTTTTTGTTATTTTAAGTCAATTTCATTTTTATAGTACTGCTTTAATTTGTCAATGGACTTTCATGTAGTTTATGTTTTCTTGAAATGGACCCTTTGTAACTAGACGATTCTATCTTTCATTCCAGGATAGACCTCAATTTGCAAAAATAGCAAATAATAAATACATAGATTATAAAAAAATGGACTATTTTTATCACAATTTCAACACGGCGTCGACGGGTTTTCTTTTTTGTAAATAGGTAGTTTTTTATCCAAAACAAATTAATTGGTCCAATTTTTCCTGTTAAGTATTGAACCGGATATGTCATATAAAAAAGTTTGGATTTCTATTGAAACGTATTTCCAAAATAATAAAATTCTTCACGCATAATATTCAACTAAACTAGAGTAAAGGGCTTTTTTGATTGATCTCAAATGGACGAATATATAATATAGCAATTCCGAGAAACAATACTTCCGGAAGTTCAAATTGAACCATTTTCTATTTGCCTTTTTTATAAAATATACTATATAGGTGGAAAAACTTTTTTTTTATTGTATTGTGACAAAACAAAGAGGTTGATGGGGAAAAAATCCCCATCTTATAAATGACAAAATAGACTAAAAAAGAAAGGTGATGAAATCTTCTCTATATATGGTTTTTCAAACAAAAACAAAAAGGACTATGTTAGGGTCGCCATAAGAGTTCTTATTCGTTATATCATAAGAAAAAAAGTTACAATTTTATATAGTTCGAAACATTAATTAGTAAATACAACCCATTTAAATCGTTTATTTTATTTGATTCTAAATGCAAAGTATTTAGCATTTGTTATACCATTTTTTTTGAGTCAGGTCGATTTCGATTATTCCAAGGTTTGATTACCTATAAAAAAACTTTTTGAATTCCCGGTAGAAAGGGATTTTGCTAACGAAAAGGCTTTTAACGCCTCCCAATACCCCTTTTTTTTCCAAATATTTTTACGAATACGCTTTTTGTAAATTGAAGTACGTTTTTTTGGAACTGCCATTTAAAATTGAATTGATTATTCATTGTTATAATTGGATGTGAAAGACATCTATTGTTCAAACGAATCTTTGTTTTCTATTCATTATCTATGTATTTAGATTTTAGGCGATACCTTTAAATTTTTTAAAATAGAAAAGCATAACATAATTATAAACTAGAAATCGATTTTCTATATTTCTCTTAAAATAATCGAAAATATTTGATTAGGAGAAACAAAATATTCTACTTCATAGAATATCCATAAAATAAAACAAATTTGTACGAAATTGATTAAGACTAATTCAAATTATTGAAAAACTGGAATTCTTTTTTGAAAATACATCGAATTTTTTATTTTCAAATTGAAATGATCCCAATAAACGAATTTCTTTAAAAGATCCATGATTTGAGACATTTTTTTATTCTATGTTATAGAAACTAGAAAGTAAAGTAACAGATATTCTTTTCTATAAAAAATCGACTTTTGTTTGGAATGAAAGACAATCAAATAATTTTGAATAAACTACAGAATAAATTAACTAAAATACTTAAATTTGTTATCATTATTGACTTTATTAGATCTTTAGTAAATTTTATTGATTCATAGTCTTTTTTAGTCGAATTGTTATCCTTTATTCTTAAATATGTATTTGACTTAAATGGAAATGAAAGTAGAATTTTTTTATCTTCCTACTTCATAGGCTTCAATATTTTTCATTTATTTAATAATTATTAATTAAGTACTAACTTTTACTAATAAATTGGTTATTTGACCAATTATACCTTCGTGATTTGAATATTAAAAAAAAATGCTCAACATCAATATGAATATTTGATATAGAATAGAAAATGTAAAATGAAAAAAATGCTATTTAAGTTATTATATATCTTGATTTTTTTATTGACTTCTTTCAAAAGAGGCACGAGCCTACGAATCGTAAACAAAAAAATTAATTAAATATAAAATTTTTCTATTCTATTATGGAACATATATACCAATATGCATGGATCATACCTTTCCTTCCACTTCCAGTTCCTTTGTTAATAGGAGCTGGCCTTTTCTTTTTTCCGATGGCAACGAAAAATCTTCGGCGTATATGGGCTTTTTTGAGTATTTCGTTGTTAAGTATAGTTATGGTTTTTTCGATGAAACTGTCTATTCAGCAAATAAATAGTAATTCCATTTATCAATATGTATGGTCTTGGACCATTAATAATGATTTTTCTTTAGAATTTGGCTACTTACTCGATCCACTTACTTCTATTATGTCAATGTTAATCACTACTGTTGCAATTCTGGTTCTTATTTATAGTGATAATTATATGTCTCATGATCGAGGATATTTGAGATTTTTCGCATATATGAGTTTTTTCAATACTTCTATGTTGGGATTAGTTACTAGTTCGAATTTGATACAAATTTATATTTTTTGGGAATTAGTTGGAATGTGTTCATATCTATTAATAGGTTTTTGGTTCACACGACCTATTGCCGCAAATGCTTGTCAAAAAGCGTTTGTGACTAATCGTGTAGGAGATTTTGGCTTATTATTAGGAATTTTAGGTCTTTATTGGATAACAGGTAGTTTTGAGTTTCAGGATTTGTTTGAAATATTCAATAATTTAATTAATGATAATGAGGTCAATTCCTTATTTTGTATTTTATGTGCTTTATTGTTATTTGCTGGTGCAGTTGCTAAATCTGCCCAATTTCCCCTTCATGTATGGTTACCCGATGCTATGGAGGGTCCTACTCCTATTTCAGCTCTCATACATGCTGCTACCATGGTAGCAGCGGGTATTTTTCTAGTTGCTCGACTCCTTCCTCTTTTCATAGTTATACCTTACATAATGTATGTAATATCTTTTATAGGTATAATAACAGTACTGTTAGGAGCGACCTTAGCTCTTGCTCAAAAAGACATTAAGAGAAGTTTAGCTTATTCTACAATGTCTCAGTTGGGTTATATGATGTTAGCTCTAGGTATGGGTTCTTATCGAGCTGCTTTATTTCATTTGATTACTCATGCTTATTCAAAAGCATTATTGTTTTTAGGATCCGGATCCCTTATTCATTCAATGGAAACTATTGTTGGATATTCTCCGGATAAAAGTCAAAATATGGTTCTTATGGGGGGGTTAACAAAACATGTGCCAATTACAAAAACTGCTTTTTTAATAGGTACACTTTCTCTTTGTGGTATTCCGCCTCTTGCTTGTTTTTGGTCCAAAGATGAAATTCTTAATGATAGTTGGGTGTATTCGCCAATTTTCGCAATAATCGCTTATTTCACGGCCGGATTAACCGCATTTTATATGTTTCGAATCTATTTACTTACGTTTGAGGGACATTTCAATCTTTTTTTTAAAAATTACAGTGGAAAAAAAAGTAGTTCTTTTTATTCAATATCTTTATGGGGTAAAGAAAGAGTGAAAAGGATTAATCAAAAATTTCCTTTATTAACCTTATTAACAATGAATAATAAGGAAAGGGCTTCTTTTTTTTCGAAAAAACCATATCAAATTGATGAAAATTTAAGAAAAATGATGCGATCTTTTATTACTATTACTGATTTTGACAATAAGAATATTTCCGCATATCCTCATGAATCGGACAATACGATGTTATTTCCTTTAATTTTATTGATTCTGTTTACTTTCTTCATTGGATTTATAGGAATTCCATTCAATCAAGAAGGAATGGATTTGGATATATTAACTAAATGGTTAACTCCATCTATAAACCTTTTACATTCTAATTCGAATACTTCTATGGACTGGTATGAATTTGGGATAAATGCCACTTTTTCAGTTAGTATAGCTTATTGGGGAATATTTATAGCTTTCTTTTTTTATAAACCCGTTTATTCATCGTTAAAAAATTTTGACTTAATTAATTCATTTAATAAAAGAGGTCAAAAGAGAATTTTTTGGGACAAAATAATAAATATCATATATAATTGGTCTGCTAACCGCGGTTATATAGATGCTTTTTACGCAACATCTATAATTAAGGGTGTACGAGATTTGGCCAAAATAGTTTCGTTTTTTGATAGACGAATAATTGATGGAATTCCGAATGGTTTTGGTGTTACAAGTTTTTTTGTAGGGGAAGGTATCAAATATGTAGGAGGGGGCCGAATCTCCTCGTATCTTTTTTGGTATTTATTTTATGTATCAATTTTTTTATTAATATATTATATTAATATTTAGTGTAGTTTCAGGTGAAAACATTTTTTTTATTATACCACGATAGGATCCATTTAATAAAGGATCATGTGTTTTTTGCAAATATTCCTTTTTAGTTTTATCATTGCATAATCTAGTTTTTTTATCAAGTACATCTATATAAAAAAGTCCTTTGTCTAGAACTGTAATTCTATTAGCAA